AATGAAGTGTCTGAAAAAGAGTTATTTTGATAGAATAAAAAATACGGAAATTTTAACCGTCTTCATTATAATTAATAAATTCAATTATTTCCTTAAATATCAAAAATTTATGTACAACATATACTTAATTATATAAAAAAATCAGCTAATCTAAGCTAGTGGGTTCATACCCCATCAATAAAGGTCTCAACCCTTTTTTTTTTAATGTACTATAAATCAATATTCTTAATTCTTTTAATTATAAGAAGTTTAATTTCTATTTCATCTTTCTCTTGAATGAGAATATGAATAGGATTAGAAATAAATTTATTATCTTTTATTCCTTTGATAACCCCCAATAAAAACATAATATCCGCAGAAGCAGCTATCAAATATTTTATTACTCAAGCTATAGCCTCTACTATTATATTATTTTCTATTATTATTATATCTCTAAAATTTATATACAATTTTAATATAAATTTTTACTTAATTTTAATATTAAACACATCTTTATTTACAAAAATAGGAGCAGCCCCCTTCCATTTTTGATTACCTGAAATTATTAGAGGATTAAATTGATTTAATTCATTTATTATTCTTACATGACAAAAAATTACCCCTATAATCTTATTTATATATTTTACATACAATATTCTTTATACTTCAATTATTGTTATCACTAGAATAATAATTAGAGGAATTATAGGAATTAATCAAACTAGACTTCAAAAAATTCTCACTTATTCATCTATTAATCATATTGGTTGAATACTTAGATCCATGTTAATTAATGAAATTATTTGACTATACTATTTCATAACATACTTACTAATTACTTTCAATATTTCCATAATTTTTAAAATTTTTAATATTTTTAATACTAATCAATTAACTATATCTTTTAATAATTTCCCTTTAATTAAAATAATATTTATTATAAATTTCATATCTCTTGGAGGATTACCCCCATTCATAGGATTTATTCCTAAATGACTAACTATTCAATCATTAATTTTAAAAAATTTAACCACAATTACTCTAATTATAACAATCCTAACCTTATTAACAACATATTTTTATATACAAATTACTTTTAGAAATATTTTATTACAAATCAATAAAATATTATTTTATACACATTCTTTAACTTCTCATTATTTTTTATGATTAATTAACCTAATTATTTTAATTGGAACAGAATTTTCAACTCTAATATTTAATTTTATCTAATTTAAATTCTAACCCCAAGGATTTAAGTTAATATAAACTTGGAACCTTCAAAGTTCCCCATAAAGTATTTCTTTAAGCCTTAGAAATAACTCATCTTTAAATTTGCAATTTAAAATCTTTTTTAGACTATAAAACTGAAAGGAGAAATTATTATTTCGTATATAAATTTACAATTTACCGCTTACCTCAGCCACCCTATCGAATAAATGACTATTCTCAACTAACCACAAAGATATTGGTACTTTGTATTTCCTCCTTGGAAGATGATCTGGTATAGCAGGAACTTCTCTTAGAATATTAATTCGAGCAGAATTAGGTAATCCAGGTACTTTAATTGGTGACGATCAAATTTATAATGTAATTGTAACCGCCCATGCATTCATTATAATTTTTTTCATAGTAATACCAATTATAATTGGTGGATTTGGTAATTGGCTTATCCCTCTTATATTAGGAGCTCCTGACATGGCATTCCCCCGAATAAATAATATAAGATTTTGATTTCTACCACCTTCGCTAATTTTTTTACTTACTAGTAGACTAGTTGAAAAAGGAACTGGTACCGGATGAACTGTTTATCCCCCACTTTCAGCTAACACGGCTCATAGAGGAGCATCAATTGACTTAGCAATTTTTAGTTTACATTTAGCAGGAATTTCTTCAATTTTGGGAGCCGTAAATTTTATCACTACTGTTGCTAATATACGATGTAGAGGAATTTCATTTGATCGAACTCCATTATTCGTATGATCTGTTATATTAACAGCTTTATTATTACTTTTATCTCTCCCAGTATTAGCAGGAGCTATTACTATATTACTCACAGACCGAAATGTAAATACTTCTTTTTTTGATCCTGCAGGAGGGGGAGATCCTGTTCTCTATCAACATTTATTTTGATTTTTTGGACACCCTGAAGTATATATTCTAATTCTACCAGGATTTGGGATAATTTCACATATTATTAGACAAGAAAGTAATAAAAAAGAAACATTTGGAACATTAGGAATAATTTATGCTATAATAGCAATTGGTCTTTTAGGATTTATTGTTTGAGCACATCACATATTTACTGTGGGAATAGATGTAGATACACGAGCATATTTTACTTCAGCTACAATAATTATCGCTGTACCAACTGGAATTAAAATTTTTAGATGATTAGCTACTATTCATGGAGTCCAACTAATTTACTCTCCCATTATATTATGAACCCTTGGATTTGTATTTCTATTCACTGTTGGAGGATTAACCGGAATTATTCTTGCTAATTCTTCTATTGATATTATTTTACATGATACATATTATGTTGTAGCTCATTTTCATTACGTTCTTTCTATAGGAGCTGTATTTGCTATTTTAGCTGGGTTTATTCACTGATTTCCATTATTTACTGGATTAGTAATAAATAATAAATTTTTAAAAATTCAATTTTTAACAATATTTACTGGAGTAAATATAACATTTTTTCCCCAACATTTTTTAGGACTTAGAGGAATACCCCGACGATATTCAGATTATCCTGATGCCTATATAATATGAAATGTAATCTCATCAATCGGATCTTTAATTTCCCTAATTAGAATTTTTATTCTAATTTTCATTATTTGAGACAGATTAATCTCCTTTCGAAAAAGACTTTCTTCTCTAAGAACGTCTTCATCAATTGAATGAAATCAATTAATACCGCCCGCAGAGCATAGGTATCCAGAATTACCTGCAATCACTAATTAATCTAATGTGGCAGATTAGTGCAATGGCCTTAAACCCCAAATATAAAATTAAATTTTCTTTAGAAATGGCCACATGAAATACCCTTCTTTTACAAGATAGTGCATCACCCTTAATAGAACAATTAACTTTTTTCCATAATCATGCTCTTTTAATTTTACTTATAATTACAGTACTAGTAGGATATTTAATAATAACTTTATTTTTCAATAAATTTAATTATCGATTTCTTTTAGAAGGACAAACCATTGAAATAATTTGAACTATTTTACCTGCTATTACATTAATTTTTATTGCAATTCCTTCCCTCCATTTATTATATATACTTGATGAAATTAATAATCCTGTAGTTTCTGTAAAATCAATTGGCCATCAATGATATTGATCATATGAATACAATGATTTTATAAAATTTGAATTTAATTCATATATAATTCCACAAAATGAATTAACCTTATCTTCATTTCGTCTTTTAGATGTAGATAATCGAACAATTTTACCCTATAACTCTCAAATTCGAATAATTGTATCATCTACTGATGTAATTCACTCGTGAACTATCCCTACTTTAAGAGTAAAAATTGATGCAATTCCTGGCCGATTAAATCAAATTAGATTTTTAATTAATCGAACAGGATTACTATTTGGACAATGCTCAGAAATTTGTGGAGCAAATCATAGATTTATACCTATTACTATTGAAAGAATTTCTCCAACTTATTTTATTAAATGAATTTATAAAATAAATTCTTCATTAGATAACTAAAAGCAAGTATTGGTCTCTTAAACCTTATAATAGTAATTAGCGCCTACTTCTAATGAAAAATTTAGTTAAAACTATAACATTAACTTGTCAAGTTAAAATCATCAATTTATGATAATTTTTAATTCCACAAATAGCCCCCTTAAAATGATTAATTTTATTTATTCTATTTATTATAATTTTTATACTATTTAATATAATTACATATTTTACATTTATTTATCCAGTAAAACTTATTACTAAAAAAAAAAAAATTAAAAAAATTAACTGAAAATGATAACAAATTTATTTTCATCATTTGACCCTAGAACTTCATTTAATTTATCATTAAATTGATTAAGAATTTTTTTAGGATTATTATTTATACCCCCATCATTTTGACTTATTCCCTCTCGTCAATCATGATTTTGAAATAAAATAATTATAACTTTACATTATGAATTAAAAATCCTAATTAATAATGAAAAAAAAGGAAGAACACTATTATTTATTTCTTTATTTTTAATATTATTATTTAATAATATTTTAGGATTATTTCCTTATATTTTTACAAGAACTAGACATTTAGTGATAAACTTAACATTAGCTTTACCATTATGATTAAGATTTATAATATATGGATGATCTAATAATATAAACCACATATTTGCCCATTTAGTTCCTCAAAGAACCCCAACAATTCTTATACCATTTATAGTAATTATTGAAACAATCAGAAATATTATTCGCCCAAGAACCCTAACTATTCGATTAACTGCTAATATAATCGCTGGACATTTATTATTAACTTTATTAGGAAATACTGGCCCAACTTTAAATTTTATTATATTAAATATTTTATTAATAATTCAAATATTATTATTAATTTTAGAACTAGCAGTAGCTATTATTCAATCTTATGTTTTTACTATTCTAAGAACTTTATATTCTAGAGAAATTCATTAATGTCATTAAAAAAAAATCATCCTTACCACTTAGTTGACCCAAGACCCTGACCAATTTTAGGCGCTTTTAGAACTATAACAATAATAACTGGAATTATCAAATGATTTCACATAAATGAACCTAATTTATTTTTTCTAGGAATATTTAATATTTTATTAATTATATTTCAATGATGGCGTGATGTAACACGTGAAAGAACATTTCAAGGACTTCATACATATCAAGTAACTATAGGTCTTCGCTGAGGAATAGTATTATTCATTACATCTGAAGTATTTTTTTTTATTTCATTTTTTTGAGCTTTTTTTCATAGAAGATTAACCCCTTCAATTGAATTGGGAATAATATGACCCCCTAAAGGAATTATCCCCTTTAATCCTATACAAATCCCCTTATTAAACACTTTAATCCTATTAACATCAGGATTAACAGTTACTTGAGCCCATCATAGGTTAATAGAAAATAATTTTAATCAAACCACTCAAGGATTATTTATAACAGTTACTTTAGGAATTTACTTTACTCTTCTTCAAGCATATGAATATAAAGAAGCCCCATTCACCATTGCCGATTCTGTATATGGATCTACTTTTTTTATAATAACTGGATTTCATGGATTACATGTAATTATTGGAACTATTTTTTTATTAGTATGTTTACTCCGACATTTAAATAATCATTTTTCTTCACTTCATCATTTTGGATTTGAAGCAGCTGCTTGATATTGACACTTTGTTGACGTAGTATGAATTTTCCTGTATATCTCAGTATATTGATGAGGTAAATATTTATATAATATAACAATTATATTTGACTTCCAATCAAAAAATCTAACTTTAGTGTAAATAATCTTAATTATAATTTTTATCAGAATAGTTATTTTTATTATTTCTATTAGATTAATAATTTTATCATCTATAATTTCAAAAAAAAGATTCTTAGATCGAGAAAAATTATCACCTTTTGAATGTGGATTTGACCCTAAAAGATCCGCTCGATTACCCTTTTCCCTTCAATTTTTTCTTATTGCTATTATTTTTTTAATTTTTGATGTAGAAATTACTATACTAATTCCCTTAATTTTAATTATAAAAACATCTAATATAATAAATTACTTTATAATTACTATATTCTTCCTAATAATTTTATTAATTGGACTATATCATGAATGAAATCAAGGAGCTTTAAATTGAACTATTTAGGGTAATAGTTAATAAATAACAATTAATTTGCATTTAAAAATAATTGATATGTCAATTTACCTTGAATAAGAAACAAAATTTTGTATTTAGTTTCGACCTAAAATTATGGTATTCATTTACCCTTATTTTTAATTGAAACCAAAATTGCGGTATATCACTGTTAATGATAAAATTGAAATAACTTCCAATTAAAGAAATAGGGAACCACAAGAATGAGCTTCTAACTCGATTCTTTAGCAGCGAAACTCTGTTAATATTTCTATTTATATAGTTTAATAAAAACTTTACATTTTCATTGTAATAATAGATTAAAATCTTATAAATATTTAAGAATAAAAATATCTCCCTGATAACTTCAATATCATACTCTATATATAAGCTACTTAAATTTAAAAATAAAAACATCTAAAAATAATTCATATAAAAGTTATCAAAAGAAAAATTTTTAAATTATTATTATATATAATTTGCATTAACTTAGAAGAATTTTTTAAATTATAATATAAATTTTGACCTCCTAATCACTCTGATCAACCCTGATCTACTATCATATTAATCTTTTTACCTATAATTAAAGGATAATAATTTACCCCTAAAGTAGAAATAAACGGTAAATATCACATTGAAGAAAAAAATAACCTTATATATAAATTATCCAAAGATTTCACTGAATAACTTAAAGTAAATTTAGATAATTCATAACCTAATCAACCCCCAAATATTGAAACTAATAAAGCTATAATTTTTATAATAAAAGGTAAACAAATAAAATAAGGAGTAGTAAATATTAATCAAACTAATAAACTCCCCCCCATAATAACTAATAAAATTAAACCAAATATACCCTTTAATATAATTAACCTGCAATCATTAATCATATTTACTCTAATATAACTAAAATCCCTAATTATTACATAATACAATAAACGTAAAGTATAACTAACTGTTAAACCTGTCGATAAAAAAAACAAAATAAAAATAAAAATATTTAAATAACTTATCGAAACAACCTCTAAAACCAAATCTTTAGAATAAAATCCAGATAAAAATGGTAAACCACATAAAGATAAATTAGAAATAATAAAATATGAACAAGTCAAAGGTAACTGTATAACCAATCCTCCCATAAAACGAATATCTTGACAATCATTTAAATTATGAATTATTCTTCCAGCACATATAAATAATAAAGCTTTAAATAAAGCATGAGTGAGTAAGTGAAAATAAGCTAATTTATATTCCCCTAAAGATAAAATTCTCATTATTAAACCTAATTGACTCAAAGTTGATAAAGCAATAATTTTTTTTAAATCAAATTCAAAATTAGCACCCAAACCAGCTATAAATATAGTTATAACCCCAATAAATAATAAAAAAAACATTAAAGTATCCCTTAAAGCAAAATTAAAACGAATTAATAAATAAATACCCGCAGTTACTAATGTTGAAGAATGTACCAAAGCGGAAACAGGTGTCGGTGCTGCTATAGCTGCGGGTAATCAAGAACAAAAAGGAATTTGAGCTCTTTTAGTTATTGCTGCTAATATAACTAATCAAGAAATAAAATTTATTTCAAATTGATATTTTATATAATCAATATAAAAAATATAATTAAATCTTCCATAATTTATTATTCATGCAATCCTTATCAATAAAGCTACATCACCAATTCGATTTATTAAAGCAGTAATTATTCCTGCATTATAAGATTTAATATTCTGATAATAAATCACCAAACAATAAGAAACTAAACCTAAACTATCTCAACCTAATAAAATTCTAACTAAATTTGGCCTAATAATTAATAATATTATTCTTAAAACAAATAAAAAAACTAAAATAATAAATCGCTTAATATATAAATCCTCCACCATATACTCTTCCCTATAAAAAACTACCACAGAAGAAATAAATAATACAAATCTTATAAATAATAAAGATATTCAATCAATTAAAAAAACTATTGAAATATTACAAGAATTAAGACTTAAAATTTCAAATTCTATTAATAATTCATACTCTAAAATTATAAAATTTAACCCCAAAAAAAAAAATAATAAACTAAAAAAAAATAAAATCACAAAATAAATATAGCAAATTCTTAAAATTATTTAAAGTAAATTCTTACAACTTTAGTTCCACAAACCAATATTTTAATTAAACTATTTAAATTAAATTCAAAAACTAAAATAATCCCCCCTTAAAATTAGAATATTCAAAGGAAATCAATGTAAAAATAATAATAAATATTCTCGAACATATCCCCTATAAAAATAATATATACCAGAATATGTTTTACCATGTTGAGTGTAAGAATATAAATATAAAGAATAACTAGCTCTTAAAAAAGATATTAATGATATAAAAATCATACAAAATCTTCTTCATCTTACTAAACTGTTAATTAATATAATCTCACCTAATAAATTTAAAGAAGGGGGAGCAGCTATATTACAACAAGAAAATAAAAATCATCACAAAGATAATCCAGGTATAATATTTAATATACCTTTATTTAAATAAAGACTTCGACTTATTAATCGTTCATATGAAATATTAGCTAAACAAAATAAACCTGAAGAACATAATCCATGTGCTAATATTAAAATCAAAGCCCCACATATTCCTCAATGATTTATAGTTATAATTCCCCTTAAAACTAATCCCATATGAGCTACAGATGAATAAGCAATTAAAGCCTTAATATCTGTCTGACGTAAACAAATAAAAGATACTATAACTCCCCCAACTATTCTAATAGTAATAAAAATAAAATTAAATTTTACCCCTACAACAATAAATAAACCTATTAAACGTATTAAACCATAACCACCCAATTTTAATATGACTCCAGCTAAAACTATAGATCCAGAAATTGGCGCTTCAACATGGGCTTTAGGAAGTCATAAATGAACAAGATATATAGGTATTTTAATAAAAAATACTATATTCATACATATATAAAACAAAAATCTATCAATTATCCCATAAAAAAAAAAAAAATCTAAAGTATGAAAAATTTTATAAAAAAAAAAAATCGAAACTATTATAGGTAAAGAAGCAAACAATATATAAAATAACAAATAAATACCAGCCTGTAAACGTTCCGGTTGATAACCTCATCCTAAAATTAAAATTAAAGTCGGAATTAAACTAATCTCAAAAAACAAATAAAAAACTAACAAATTTATAGAAATAAAAATCATAAATAAACAAATTAATAATAATAAAATAATTAATAAAAATAAATTATAATAATAATTTTTTAAATAAATATTTCTAGAAGCTAAAATTATTAATGAACAAATTCAAAATCTTAATAATAATATAACATATGACAATAAATCTCTACCAAAACAATAAGAAACATTTAAAACTAAATAATTAAATCTAAATCTATAAAATAAAATAAAAAATATAATAAAATATAAATATTGATTTAATCAAAATTTTTTCTTTAAAAAACTTAAAGGAATCATAAAAATTAATATAAATAAAAATTTTATCATAATACACTAAATGTTTGAAAATAATCATTACCATGAGTTCGTATTAATAAAACCAAAAGAGATAATCCTATAACACCCTCACAAATTCTCATAATTAAAAAAATCATACTAAAATAAAATTCAAAATTAAAATATATTAAATATATATGTAAATTTAAATATAATCTTAAAACAATAAATTCTAATCTTAATAACATACTCAATAAATGTTTTCGATTAATACAAAAAGACACTAATCCTCTAAAATATATAAAAATTGAAAAAAATATAAAAAAATTTATCATTAGTTTTAATAATTTATAAAAAATATTGGTCTTGTAAATCAAAAATAAGAATTTCTTTTAAAACTTCAGAGAAAAGATTTTACCCCATCATTAATTTCCAAAATTAACATTTTAATTAAACTATTCTCTGTATACTATTAATTTTAATATCCATTTCTTTAATTAGATCACTCAGATTTATAATATTAAAACATCCCATATCTATAGGACTAATCCTATTAATTCAAACTATTTCTATCTCCTTAATAACTTCATTCTTAAATCATAATTCCTGATATTCATATATCTTATTTTTAATAATAATTGGAGGAATATTAATTTTATTTACTTATATAATCAGAGTTGCTTCTAATGAAAAATTTAAATTTTCAATTAAAATTATAATTATAACTATATTTTTATCAATAATCCTAATCCCATGAAATTTTATAGATAATTATTTTCTTTATATAAATACTTTAAATATAGAAAATCTATTAATAAATATTAATTTTTCTAATTCTATAATAAAATTTTTAAATTTTCCAAATAATATAATTTTATTTATAATAATTATTTATTTATTAATTACACTAATCGCAGCAGTTAAATTAACTAAACACTCTAGAGGACCATTACGACAAATAAATTAATGAAAAAACCATTTCGAAAAATATTCCCCATTCTTAATTTATTTAATAATTTACTAATTGATCTACCAACACCATCTAATCTCTCAGCCTGATGAAATTTTGGATCTCTTCTAGGATTATGTTTGATAATTCAAATTATAACAGGAATTTTTTTAACTATACATTATACTGCTCATACAACTTTAGCTTTTGATAGAGTAATTCATATCTGCCGCAATGTTAATTATGGGTGATTAATTCGAACAATCCATGCAAATGGAGCCTCATTTTTTTTTATTTGTATATATATACATATTGGACGAGGAATTTACTACAGTTCATACTTCTTAACTTCAACATGAACAATTGGGGTAATAATTCTTTTTATTACAATAGCTACAGCATTTTTAGGTTATGTCTTACCTTGAGGACAAATATCTTTCTGAGGAGCCACTGTAATTACTAATTTACTTTCAGCTATTCCTTATTTAGGACAAACTATTGTTCAATGACTGTGAGGAGGATTTGCAATCGATAATGCTACTTTAACTCGATTCTTTACTTTACATTTTCTATTACCCTTTATTATCTTAGCTATAGTAATACTCCATCTAATATTCCTCCACCAAACTGGTTCTAGTAACCCACTAGGAGTAAATAGAAATATTGATAAAATTCCTTTTCATCCTTACTATACCTTTAAAGATATTTTTGGAATAATTATTATACTTATATTACTTTCCATTCTCGTTTTAACAAATCCCTATATATTAGGAGATCCAGATAATTTCACTCCCGCTAATCCTTTGGTAACCCCTATTCATATTAAACCAGAATGATACTTCTTATTTGCCTATGCTATTCTCCGATCAATCCCTAATAAATTAGGGGGAGTTCTTGCTCTAATTATATCAATCATAATTATATTTATCATACCTATAATTAATAAAAAAAAATTTCAAAGAACTCAATTTTATCCAATTAATAAAATCTTATTTTGATCATTTCTTACTACATTAATTTTACTAACATGAATCGGGGCCCGACCAGTAGAAGATCCATATATTATAACTGGACAAATCTTAACAATTATATATTTTTCATACTTTTTTATTAACCCATTAATCCATAAAATTTGAGATTACATTATCTTTAAACATTAGTTAATGAACTTGAATAAGTATATATTTTGAAAATATAAAAAAGAGCCATAATCTCTATTAACTTCATACTAAATTTTATTCATTACAACAACAAAACAAATAAGTATAATTTAAAACCCATAAAAAAAATTAAATAATTTAATGATACTGGTAAAATGTTCTTCCAACATAAATATATTAACTTATCATAACGATACCGAGGTAATGTCCCTCGAACTCAAATTCAAACAAATGATATAAAACTAACTTTTAAAAAAAAAAATCAGGATATAATATCACAACCCAAAAATAAAACTACACATATTGATCTTATAAACAAAATCCTAGAATATTCAGCTATAAAAATCAAAGCAAATCCCCCCCCCCTATATTCAACATTAAATCCAGAAACTAATTCAGATTCACCTTCAGCAAAATCAAACGGTGTACGATTTGTCTCTGCTAATCTAGAAATAAATCAAATTATAGCTAAAGGAAAACATAAAAAAATAAATCAAATTGAATCTTGAAATTTTATAAAATCATAAAATCTTAATCTTATTACTAAATACAAAAAAGATAATAAAATTAAAAACAATCTAATTTCATAAGAAATAGTTTGAGCTACAGCCCGAACAACCCCCAATAATGAATAATTAGAATTTGAAGATCACCCAGCAATTATAATAGTATAAACTCTCAATCTCATACAACATAAAAAAAATAAAACTCCTAAATCAAATCTAATCAAAATAGAAAAAAAGGGAATACATAATCAAATAAATAAAGATAAAAATAAATTAAAAATAGGAGCTATATAATACATATTAAAATTAGATATTAATGGATAATTTTGCTCTTTAGTAAATAACTTAATTGCATCACTAAATGGTTGCAAAATACCCATAAGACCTACTTTATTAGGACCTTTACGAATTTGAATATAACCTAAAACTTTACGTTCTAATAATGTTAAATAAGCTACTCCAACAAGAACACAAATCAATAAAATTAAACCCCTAACAAAAATTATTAATAAATCTTTTAATATAATATATTACTTGTATAAAATACATATTTAAATTCTAAATTTAAAGCACTAATCTGCCAAAATAATTTAATTTTATTCAATATAAAATAATTATTATAAATACTTGATCCTTTCGTACTAAAATATCTAAATTTATTAAAGATAGAAACCAACCTGGCTCACGCCGGTTTAAACTCAGATCATGTAAAATTTTAAAGGTCGAACAGACCTAATCTTTTAGCCCCTACACCAAAAATTAATTTTAATCCAACATCGAGGTCGCAAACTCTTCTTTCGATTTGAACTCTCAAAAAAAATTACGCTGTTATCCCTAAGGTAATTTAATCTTATAATCATAAAATATGGATCAATAAATCATAAATTAATGAATTCATATAAAAAAAGTTTATCTAATTTTCCTATCGCCCCAACAAAATATAACATACATACTTATAATAATATCCCTCTAAATAAATATAATAAAAAATATAAAACTCTATAGGGTCTTCTCGTCTATTAAAAAAATTTAAGCTTTTTTACTAAAAAATAAAATTCTAGCTATTTAAATAAAGACAGTTATTCCCTCGTCCAATCGTTCATTCCAGCTTTCAATTAAAAAACTAATGATTATGCTACCTTTGCACGGTCAAATTACCGCGGCCATTTAACTTATCATTGGGCAGATTAGACCTCAAATTATAATCAAAAAGACATGTTTTTATTAAACAGGCGAAAAATATATTTGCCGAATTCCTTAATTTAAACTAACAATATATCCTATATAAAACTAAAACAATACTAATTTTAAAATAATTTCATAAAATATCCAAATATACTTCATATTTTAATAAAATAATCAAAATAAAAAAAAATCTTATTTAATAAAAAAAAATAATTATAACATAATAAAATAAATAATAACAATTCTAATAAATTTTCAATTTCTATTCATTTATAAATATTTATCTTAAAGCTCATCCCTTATGATATTTTTAAATTAAATTATAAAATTAAAAAATAAAAATATATAAATTTAAATAAATAAATTAAATTTATTTCTTAAAAAACTAGATATATAAAAAAACGAATAACATTTCACTACAAATAATTTATTATAAAAATTTATTCAACAATTAAATATATAAATTATTAACTCTTTAAAATTCGAGAAATAAATATATATAATTATTTTATTAAACCCTGATACACAAGGTACTAAAATTAAATTATTCTTATAATAAAAATAAATCTAATATTAATCTTTAACAATACAAATAAACTATAATTTTAAATTTTATATTCAAATCACTACTCAAATAAACATATATTTCTATAAATAATAAAAATAAATATTATCTTTCAAATTAAATTGATTCTCACAAATAACTTTTTAATGTAAATAAAATACTTTTTAACAAGCTCTAATTTGCTCAATCTAGACACACTTTCCAGTACGTCTACTTTGTTACGACTTATCCCCCTTTGAAGAGGGAGCGACGGGCGATATGTACATATTTTAGAGCCAAAATCATATAATTTAATTCAATTATATTACTATCAAATCCAACTTATAAAATAATTTTAATTATTATAACTGCATAAATAAATTTATTGTAACCCATCTCTTCTTAACTATACGCTACATCTTGATCTGATTTCTTTTATTAAATTAAATCTTGAACATTTATAATTCTTATAAAACATTCAAACTACGACGATATACAAACCTTTAAATTAAGTACAATTAATCGTGGATCATCAATTATAGAACAGGTTCCTCTGAATAGACTAAAATACCGCCAAATCCTTTAAATTTCAAGAACATAACTACTAATACTCCGGCACATATATATATACATATATATATATATTTATTCACATTTTTAATAATAGGGTATCTAATCCTAGTTTATTTATAAAATCTCGTAACCTCACAATCTAACAATAAATTTTTATTTAATTTAAAAATTTCACTTAATAAATTAAATTTTAAATTTTTTTAATTTTTATTAATTACATACCGAAAAAAAAAATTAATTGCATTACCTGTTTAACCGCAACTGCTGGCACAAATTTAGTTAATACTATTTTAAATATCTTAGTCTAAATCTCTTTAATACACAAAATTAAATACTGCGAATAACATTTATTAATAAATTTCTATTTAAAAAATTTAATATAAACACTTAAATTTACATATAAATAATTAAAAAAATTAATTTATTAAGCTAGAATAAAACTTTATTAAAAAATAATCAAACATTAACTTTAATATCATAATTTATAATAAATTATACCTTAATTAAGTAAATAGAATAATTAATTAAAATTAAAAATTTTTAAAATTATTAAAAATACTATTAAAATAATCTAATAAATGTGAGATATATTAAGTTCTTTCTCTTTTTTGATAGCAATTAATATATGTTTGTATCCTACATTTAATTTTTATATATATATATATATTATATTATATTTATTAATAAATCTATTAATTTAAAAATAAAATATAATTTATTAATATAAATAAATTTATTATATATAATTTATGCCTTAAAAAATAAAATTACACACCCAAATTTACCTACATTTTTTTTTTTTAATAATTTTTTTTTTTCACTTTTTTAATTTTTTTAAATAATCCAGATATTGGACATATCAATTCAATCAATTTTTTTTTATCCCAATTTTTAATAAATTATGTTAAAATTTTAAATTTTTATTAACCCTACATTTTATCTTAAATTATCCAACTTTGAACCTTAATCTATGTTCAATTTTTTACTAATAAAGTTTT